TTCAAACTGAAAGAAGAAAAATCGTTTGATTTAGGAAATACCTATTTGAATTTTTTTTGAGTCCGGTTGCGAAGTCTGAATAGTAAATAGTAGGTATGAATCATAGTTCAAATATTTCTTTTCTTGATCTATTCTATATATTCCGTGCTCCAGATACTAGAATAAATATCCGACGAGGTAGAATCATCTTGATAGAGATGACAGGCCCATTTTCTGTATTATCAATAGGATCGATTATAACAAGTCACACACTCATATTCCGGAAATACCGAAACAAATAAATCTCACGGTCGAACTACCAGAATGGTCTAGAAATCCGAGTCTTTCTTAAGTTAAGTAAAGTAATTTTTTTGATTGAAAAACTAGGACTTTCTAGTTCTTATGAACCTAACTCATTGAAATTCCATCCAGTAAAACGGAAGAATTATAAATTTCCAAAATAATAGATAGGAATATCGCAAATAGAGCCATTGCGACCCCCATAAGTGGTGTAGTCCCCCAGCCCGGTGCTACTTTACCATATTCCGAATTCAATGGTTTCAATAAATTCCCTACAGTAGTTCGTCTTGGCCCAGATCTAGAACTACCCTCAACGGTTTGTGTAGCCATAAAATACTATTCATTGGTTGAGATCTGTTGACTTTGTATACCATTTCGTTGTAGTTGTAAATAAACGATCTTATCGTAGATCCATTGTGATCTTGAAATTATCTAAAAATGGAAACAGCAACCCTAGTCGCCATCTCCATATCTGGTTTACTTGTAAGCTTTACTGGGTACGCCTTATATACCGCTTTTGGGCAACCCTCTCAACAACTAAGAGATCCATTCGAAGAACACGGGGACTAGTTGAAGTAATGAGTCTCCCATATTGGGAGGCTCATTACTTCAATTGAGATAATGAAAAATTATTTCATTTTTTTAGTTTTAGTCGGAACCTTAGGCGGTTCTCGAAAAAAGATAGCGAAAAAAATTATCCCTAAAGTCGAGACTAAAAGGAATGTATAAACCAATGCTTCCATAGATTCGATCGTGGTTTACAATTATAGCTTCCACACCTATTCATTTGGGATCATTTACCATATAAAGAAAAGTAAAGAGTCAAAGAATAAATGGTGATTCAAATCAAGATTTCTCCGGTACCTTATATCAAATCAAAAAATAGAGGCGAAAGATACCAGAGCAATGTTGTATCAGACTACTTGTCTCCTTGTAGTTGGATCCCCAAGTTTTTGAAATGCTCCAAATTCCACTTGAGCATCCAAATCTGGATCAATACCAGCAAAAACATCTCTGAACAAGGTTCTAGCACCATGCCAAATGTGTCCAAAAAAGAAGAGCAAAGCAAACGTAGCATGCCCAAAAGTGAACCAACCCCTTGGACTGCTACGAAAAACACCATCGGATTTCAAAGTAGCCCGATCTAATTCAAAAATTTCACCTAATTGGGCACGTCTAGCGTATTTTTTTACAGTAGCAGGATCACCATAACTAACTCCATTGAGTTCGCCACCATAGAACTCGACAGTTACACCTACTTGTTCAACACTATACTTTGATTCTGCCCTTCTAAAAGGAACATCGGCTCTCACAATTCCGTCTCCATCTACTAAAACTACCGGAAATGTTTCAAAAAAAGTGGGCATACGACGTACAAAAAGCTCGCGCCCTTCTTTATCTCTAAAGACGGGGTGTCCTAACCATCCAACTGCTATTCCATCCCCGTTGTCCATTGAACCTGCTCTGAATAATCCCCCTTTTGCCGGATTATTACCAATGTAATCATAAAAAGCTAATTTTTCGGGAATTTTAGACCAAGCTTCCGATAAACTCAGATTTTCGGCTAGTCCGGCGCTAACTCTTCGATATATTTCTTGCTGAAAGTATCCCTGATCCCACTGATAACGAGTGGGACCAAATAATTCGATTGGGGTAGTTGCTGAACCATACCACATAGTTCCAGCAACAACGAAAGCTGCAAAAAAAACAGCAGCGATACTACTAGAAAGTACAGTTTCAATATTTCCCATACGTAATCCTTTGTATAGACGTTGAGGCGGACGGACACTAAGATGGAATAGACCTGCTAATATGCCCAATGTACCCGCTGCAATATGATGAGAGGCTATTCCTCCCGGAACAAAAGGATCAAAACCTTCCGCGCCCCACGCTGGATTTACAGATTGTACTTTTCCAGTTAGTCCATAAGGATCGGACACCCATATTCCAGGACCATACAAACCTGTTACATGAAATGCGCCAAAGCCAAAGCAAGCCACCCCTGAGAGAAATAAATGAATTCCAAAGATCTTGGGCAAATCCAAAGAAGGTTTTCCCGTACGCTCATCACAGAATATTTCTAGATCCCAATACACCCAATGCCAGATAGCTGCCAAGAAGCACAAGCCAGAAAACACAATATGTGCCCCTGCGACACCTTCATAACTCCAAATACCCGGATTCGTTATAGTTCCTCCTGAAATACTCCAACCACCCCACGAATTGGTTATTCCTAAACGAGTCATGAAGGGTATAACGAACATACCTTGTCTCCACATTGGATCAAGAACAGGGTCAGAGGGATCAAAAACCGCTAATTCGTATAGAGCCATCGAACCGGCCCAACCAGAAACTAGAGCTGTATGCATTATATGGACAGAAAGCAATCGACCGGGATCATTCAATACGACAGTATGAACACGATACCAAGGCAAACCCATGGAAATACCCCTTTATCAAAGATAAATAGACACTATGTCACCTTATTTTATCGCATTGGAAAGGACTATACTATGTACCTAAGTACCTAACCTTTTCAGTGGATTCTGTATGAAAAAGAATTAATATTTATTCCGTTCCATTGAAAATAACGGAACAATTCTGTTCATAAGAACAAAGAGAAGCAGATCTATTCTATACCCGATAAGTACCAATACGCAATGGGAGAATTGGTACCATTTTGTGGGAACGAATGCATAGATACTTGTTTATCATTCGAACGATCGATTGCTCCGTTCGTTAAAATTTTTCTTTATTCATTCTATCTTACTCTATAAACCTTCCAATCAATCTATCTAGAAAATAGAATAAACAGAAAAAAGGATGAAGACAATAAACCCATTGTTACGTTTCCATATTAAAGTGAAGTATAGTACTAAATTTTTTTTTCTTTAATTTAATGCCCATTGGTGTTCCAAAAGTACCTTTTCGGAGTCCTGGAGAGGAAGATGCAGTTTGGGTTGACGTATAGTGCGACTTGTCAGACATATTGGGTCATATGGGATTTACCCGTTCTCTCCCCCGATCGAGATATCCTCTGTTTCGCCCAAGAAATATTGTATTGAGATTGAGTGAACCATCAATCATTTGGAGCGTGAAGTACAATTAGATCAATTTATATTGGGGATCAATATTATCAATTAGAAGAATTTATGGTTGACTTGGACTGATAAAAAAAAGTCTCCAGGCTCCGTTCAGAAAATACCAAATTGGTAACAAATTGATAATATATGTACGATTACCACTTGTATCATAAACGATTCTTATACTTACTATAGGAGCGATCTCAAACTGCCAACCAATGGAGTAGTATGATGAATACATCGAATAGTTTGGAGAAGACATGAAACAAATTGAAAAAGAAGTCGTAACAAAAAAAGTGGTACTGAGATCATTTGCCCTATATGTACAAATAGAATTCGGGCAGATCTTTTCCCGGAGTAGAACAAACATGAACCTAAAAAAATGGAAAGGGCCCATTCAGGAACAATAAAATGACATCGTGATTTGAATCTCGATGAAACAATACATCAATGAGAGGTTAGTTCAATAAGTTCAGTGAATTCTTTTTTTTTTTTATAGGTAAGGGAACAAAAACTCATCTTATGTTTTTTGAAAAATAGAAGAAGAAAACCCCCTTCATTAGAAAAACAAAAACCTGTTACAGAAAAAAAAAGAAATAGAACTGGAATCGACACATTGATTCTTTTTTTCGCAATTTTTTTTTTGAACCGTATGCATCCAAAGGTGCACGTACGGTTCCTAAGGGAACCAATTTTGTCCTAATCAACCGACTTCATCGAGAAAGATTACTTTTTTTAGGCCAAGAAGTTGATAGCGAGATCTCGAATCAACTTGTTGGTCTCATGGTATATCTCAGTATAGAAGATGATACTAGGGATCTTTATTTATTTATAAACTCTCCCGGCGGATGGGTAATACCAGGAATAGCCATTTATGATACTATGCAATTTGTGCCACCCGATGTGCATACAATATGCATGGGATTAGCCGCTTCAATGGGATCTTTCATTCTGGTCGGAGGAGAAATTACCAAACGTCTAGCATTCCCTCACGCTTGGCGCCAATGAGTTTTTTTATTTGAAAAAAAAAAAGGAAGACTATGCCTTCGCCATATTGAATATGAATAATAAGTAATAATAGCATGGCACTTCGAGTTCGATATGAGCAAACCATTATTGTTTTTTTCATAACATGAGATTTTATGTCGAGATAGTAGTATGAAATAGAGGTCATTTCGGATTTGATCTTATGTATCGGGGGTACATTTCAGCGTCACAAACCATTCTTTTTCACACCAGAATTCTCTTTCTGATATTTATGTTATGAAAGAAAAAGTACAAAAATGAAAAAAAAAAAAAGATCATTTTTTCCTTATTTGATCGTATCAGAAAAGAACTTTGGGATTGCTAAATCACAGACAAAATAAATATATAAAGCAACAGAACCATCATAGTATTTTTTTTACTCCTACGAAAGGAAGGGTGGTAAATGGATCATTCAACGATCCGGATCGGATGGATTCTATTTCTTTCTTCAATAGAATAGAAGAGAAGAAAAAGAAAAAGTAAATTCCATTGTAAAGCCGTATGCACAAAAGATGCCTGTACGGTTGTACAATTCTATTCTTTTTTCTTATATTTTTTTTATCCCTTACTTTAGTCCAATCATGCAAGATAGAAGAACCCTTCATGATGCTATATCAATATCATCAGGGTTATGATTCACCAACCTGCTAGTTCTTTTTATGAGGCACAAGCAGGCGAATTTATCCTGGAAGCGGAAGAACTACTGAAACTTCGCGAAACCCTCACAAAGGTTTATGTACAAAGAACGGGTAATCCTTTATGGGTTGTATCCGAAGACATGGAAAGAGATGTTTTTATGTCAGCAACAGAAGCCCAAGTTCATGGCATTGTTGATCTTGTAGCGGTCGAAAATGAAAATACTAGGGATTTCATGTAAATCCATTTCAAACCATAATTCGAATTTTCTGCGATTTGATATTGAATAGAAAAAAAAATTCATGATCATCAATCATCAGGTTAAGATCGATCTAAACCAACCCATTCCATTCTAGAATTCTATATATACATACGACATGCCAACTATTAAACAACTTATTAGAAACACAAGACAGCCAATAAGAAATGTCACGAAATCTCCCGCTCTTAGAGGATGTCCTCAGCGTCGAGGAACATGCACTAGGGTGTATGTGCGACTCGTTCAGATCATGAGTTCGAACAAATGAGACAATTTTCCAGTATCAATGACCAGTACCAATGAAAAGGATAGATAGAGAAGATCTATCATATACCTATATTGTGTTTGGAATTTATGGTTTACATTGGTGCAAATCCAATCATCTAGATTTGAGATGAAAAGCAATTCCCCATTGGGGGCAAATGGTTATCCATTAAGCGGAGGAAATGGTATTATAAGAAGCAAAAAGGTTATACTCCCATTCTTGAAAGAACGGACTAACAGGGTCAGCTACCTAGCCAACTTTCATAATTAAATGCCGTCACTGTATGGATAACTCTTATTGTGAAAAGAACTATTACTGTATAATTGATGGGTAGAGCCAAAGAGTGTGAACTATACAAGTTAACAATAACATTTGATAAAATGAAAGAAGAGGCTCCGGTGTATAGAGAGGACCTCACCGTTTTTAAAAAAAGTAACCATAGAAACGATGGAACCCACTATTTTTTTTATTTGGTATCGTTAGAATTTCTTATTTCCAGGTGAAATGCCTGGAAGGAATAAAAAATCGTGGTTGGGGAAAGTCATAGTAGCAAAAGCCATTGGAATTTATATTTTATATATCGGAATAATCCGTTTTGTTATTAATTGACGGGGGGTAAAGGATGACTGAAAGAAGAGAAATCAATTAGTTATTCATTAAGGTTTAATTTGATTCAATGACCAGAGTTAGACGAGGATATACAGCTCGGAAACGTCGAACAAAAATTCGTTTATTTGCATCAACCTTTATTGGGGCTCATTCAAGACTTACTCGAACGACTACTCAACAGAAAATGAGAGCTTTGGTTTCCTCTCATCGAGATAGAGGCAGGCAAAAGAGGGATTTTCGTAGTTTGTGGATCACTCGAATAAATGCAGTAATTCGTGAGAATAAGGTATTCTATAATTATAGTAGATTAATACCAAATCTGTACAAGAAGCAATTGCTTCTTAATCGTAAAATACTTGCGCAAATATCTATATCAAATAAGAATTGTCTTTACATGATTTCCAATCAGATTATCAAATAAAGGATATGATATTATAAAATAAAATACAGAAATGATTGAAATTGAAACAGAATTCCCCGGAGAATGAACTCCGGGAAGATAGAATAAAAAAAATGAAGTAAGATAAGTAGTAGGAATGAACGAACATGTTTCAATAAAAAAAAAAAAAAGATTTCTTCTTCCCCCATTTTTTATTTCTTATAACACAAGAAATAAATCGGGATTCTAGGCCTTTTGAACAAAACATCAATCTGAGCTTGAGTTCCGATTGGAGTTTTGAGTCAATTGAGGAGTATGTTTATTTATTTCTGGTTCTAGGACCAGTAGTTCTGGAGATCGACTCGGCTCTCTCAAATTGTTTCTCATTATTAAGAAAAGGTAACAAAGATAAAATACGAGCTTGTTTTATAGCAATAGTAATTAATCGTTGTTGTTTCAAGGTCAATTTATTCACCCGTCTAGATAATATTTTTCCTTGTTCACTAATAAATCGACTAATTAAACTCATGTTTCTATAATCGATTCGATCCCCAGATCCAATTGGGGACAAACGTCTACGAAAGGATCGCTTGTATTTACGAAAAGGTTGCTTGGATTTATCCATGGTTTATTCCTTATCTCTAAAATTCTATTTCTTTATTCATTTCAGATCTGACCGAAATAGGCTTTGATTCGCATCATTTATATTATACATATCATATATAATACATATCATATGTATGTATATATATATATATGAAAATAAAATCGGGTTTGATTTGTATTGTATATATTATGTATATTATATATGTTATATTATATATGTTAAGTTAAATATGTTAACCTAAATATGTTAAGTTCTTCCTCTTCCTGTTCCTTGGAAAGATCGCGCACACGTTCCGTTCCATCTATTTCTTTATTTCCCCATGAATCGTATGCTTGTGACAATAGCGACAAAATTTTCTCAATTCTAATCGACTGGATGTATTGTGTCGATTCTTTTGAGTAATATATCTAGAAATACCCGGCGATTCTTTATTGACACCATTTCGGACACAACTGGTACATTCCAAAATAACTCTGACTCTGACATCTTTACCCTTGGCCATGAACCCCCCCTTTGATTTTGGATCGACTTAACTTCTTCTATTTTCGACCCAAACTGAAGAAGAATAAAAGAACAAAAAAATCAATAAGAAAATCAATAGAAATTACTAACTTGAAATTCAATTTTCATTTCTAAAGATTTCGTTGTGTTGTATGTGTTGATATAATTACAATTAATATTAATAGAGTAATAGTAATAATTAATAATTAATAATAAAGTAATAATTAAGTAATACAATTTCTTTCTAACTATCAATTATTCCTATCTTAAATCCCAATATTTCATTTAAGTATCTTCTTTCTATGCTATGATTTCGTGGATTCTGCCCTAGATCTGGATACACATTTCCATTTCTGTTCCCAAAAATTCGATCTTAGATTCACCAGATTTTTGTCGAGGTTCAATACACTTTTTCTTTTTCTTTCCTTCCTATCCTCCTCCTATCCTAAAGAACTGAAAAAAAAAAGGAAGGGGCGAAATTTTAGTCACGTCACGTAGAATCGTATCCCTAATTTTCTTTATTTCTTCGCATATTAATAACTAGAATGAAAAAAAAGGGAATGACAAGGCATCTGGGAATAAACGATTAATTTCTATCAATAGACCTGCTAAAGACCCAAACCATAGAGTAGTTAGCACAGGTGCCACGGAGAGATATGTTTTTATATCTCGCATTGAAAATCCTCCTTCTTTATTGTAATACATATATGTATGGTCAGATGTTGTAGTTCAAGATCATTTGTATTTTTTTTTTACTTTACGCGGAATTCCTAACTAAAATAGATATGTACAATGAACCGATAGATGAGATTTTCCTGTCCCTAAAAAAGAAAAAGATGACCCCTTCTTCCTGAGCATTTCCGATAAATTTTTATTCTTTTTTTTATACGATACGCCGATAAGATAAATTTTAATTTTTTTTATACGTTAGGTTTCAGATGTATAATTATACGTTAGGTTTCAGATGTATAAAATTATTTTATTATATGAAACCAAAAAGAAGAAGTGACAAGAAAATTCTATATAGATAGAGGGGAAAATAACAATGTGGAAAACAAGACAGGGATTTTGTACAATGACACTGTACAAGAACTTTTAAAAGGGATGTAGCGCAGCTTGGTAGCGCGTTTGTTTTGGGTACAAAATGTCACGGGTTCAAATCCTGTCATCCCTACCTATTACTTCTCTTATGGGCAGTAACGAGGGATTAATTAAGATCGATTGAAATTGGACATAATCTTTCATTTTTGCATGCTATACGTATGCAAGATATGTTTGGGGGTAAAAAACCCTTTTCTTTACACTACAGTCGTATCTCCTGTAATAAGAAAGCGCTCTTAGTTCAGTTCGGTAGAACGCGGGTCTCCAAAACCCGATGTCGTAGGTTCAAATCCTGCAGAGCGTGATTCCGTTTATGTTATGTCGAATCACAATAAAAAAACTTAACAAAAAAAAGTTTAATTGAAACTTGAATTTGACCTCCCGCAGGGAGGAGGTCAATCAAAAAAAAAAAGAAATGTTACTCAATCAAAGGTCCAACTGATCACCACGTCTGTATTGTAAATATGCAGTTACGAATAATCCTGCCAAAGTAATAGGAATTAGACCTAAGACGATTCCAAATAGAAAAACTTCAATCATTTCGGTTTTTGAGGGGATAAAAAGATGGGTAAGATCTATCCCTAAATATTAATCTGAATTATCCGTGAATCTCAATAACCAAGAATTGGCAATTGATGTGGAAAGGAACCTGGAACACCTGGAATCTCAGAGAAATATTCATTTTTATGAATTGTTCATTCAATTCATTTCAAATAAGTCGTATCTTATTCAAACCAATCAATAGAGCTGGGGTTATAGTTAAAGCAGCCAGTAGAAAACCGAAATAACTAGTTATAGTAGGCATGAAAGAGCTAAATTAGATATGTTCTTTTGTTACATATGTTGATAAAACACTTACCTAAGTTTCCATTTTTCCCAGATACAACAGTAACGGTAAGAAAAAACCAATTGACAGGATTAGTTTAGTTCAATTGAAAGTTCTTGATTCATCAGCTGTGACATCGATCGGTCCTGTGATTCCGAATCGACAGATTCATTGTGCAATTCGTGAGTTGAGTAAAGTAATAGTAATAAGAACTGTGTCGTGTAACTTCATTCAAAAATGAAATTATATTTAAGTAATTTTTGAATAAAATAAAAAAAATTGGATTTGAAAAGAACTTCCATTTTGATCATTTCTTTTCTTTTTCAATAAAAAGGATCTAATCCATTTGGGGGCGAACGTCCTGATATTACCTTTTACTTATTTTTTTTAACTCATTGGATTCAGTACATTAATAGGTTGGTTAATTGC